AGAAGAATTTTTTCTTGTTTTTTTGAATTTTAAACGAACTGCTTAGTCATCCATTAACAAGTACCCGTAGTGGGGAATATTCGATGAAAGAGGGAGAACAACGAAAAAAAAATTCAAATAATTAATATTCGTGATGCACATAGTTAGGTATTTGATCAAAAAAAGGTCTTTCTTCTCACTTAACTAAAAAGAAGTTTTTTTTTTTGAATAAGAAAAGAAAAAAATGTAAAATCTACAAAAAGATAATCACGATTAGTAATCGTAGGATCTAGTTGTACAAAAACAAAATCAAATTTGGATTTTTTTCGACTGATTGATTGGGTCGTGTGATATTTTTTTTTCTTCTTCTTTTATTCCAGATTCCAGATATTATGTGAATGAATCAAGTAATAAATTTAATAAGTTAAATTCAAATTGCACATGATCTCTTTATAAGACCTTTTACTATTTTTACTAGAATACCTTTTATTTTTTTCGATTTTCATTTGTGAAAATCGAAAAACCATACAAATTTGATACAAATATACAAGTAAATAGTAACTAGACACTAAATAAACATAAACTAAAAGAATAAAAGAAACTATCCAAATAGAAATGATTTTGTAATTTTATTTTGGAGTGATTTCCGTAATTATTCAACTTACTATTAAATTAATTAATTTCAAAGTTAATTAATTTAATAATTAATAATTTCATTTTAATAATTTAATTAATAGAATTGAAAATAAATAATAGAATTGAAAATAAAATTGAATATTTTTTTATTTTAAATAGAAATATTTTAAAATTAAGATTTTAATAGAATTCTATATTAATAGAATATACTAGAAATAGAGTTTGAATTTTTAATTCAATATAATAAAATAAAAAAAAAATTTATATAATAATTTTATATTATATAATAATTTTATATAATAAAAAATAGAAATAGAATAAAATTTGAATTTAATAGAAATAGAATATATTCAACTAATTAGCGAATTCTACTAATATAGTAATACTAATATAGTAATATAGAGTATTTATTAGAATATTAATAATATTTGTTTTCTATTTTAAATTGGCTAACGAATCTCGTAATTCTATTTGTAATCATGAAAGTCTAAGTAAATGTAAATGGTATAGATGATAAATTCATTTCTTTTTTTATCTATACCACTATCCCTCTGTATTTTATTAGTGCCGTGGGAAATTTATTATGATAATGATTAATAAATGATTGATAAAGAAAAATAAATAAAAAAATTCTCAATTGAACTTATTCTTTCATTTAGTATTTTTCTTTATCCTCCTATCTTTCAAAAAATTTAACTTAGGAAAGTGCTTTTGCTTTACAAGCATACGTATAAAAAAGTTTATTTAGCTCCTTCATGCCTACTATAACTAGTTTTTTCGGTTTTCTACTAGCAGCTTTAACTATAACCTCAGTTCTATTTATTGGACTGAGCAAGGTACGACTTATTTGAAATTACTTGAATGAACAGTTTCGAAAAATAAAAACAAAACACAAATTTTTTGTAGTATTCTATCTATTCTCTAATTCTTTACCATGTTCGTTTCCAATTCTTGGTTATTGAGATTTCGGTTCAATATGGATTAATATTTAAGGATTAATATTTAAGGATAGATATTACCTCTCTTTTTACCTTTTTTCAAAAACAAAATAATTGAAATGATTGAAGTTTTGCTCTTTGGAATTGTCTTGGGGTTAATTCCTATTACTTTGGCGGGATTATTCGTAACTGCATATTTACAATATAGACGGGGTGATCAGTTGGACCTTTGATTCATATTAATTAACTAATACCGCCTTTTCTTTGACCTCCTTCGAATTAAAGAAAGGAGGAGGTCAAATTCAGAGTGCTCTTCGATTTTTCCGTATCAATTTTGACCTAACAATAACAAACCAAAAACAGAATCACGCTCTGTAGGATTTGAACCTACGACATTGGGTTTTGGAGACCCACGTTCTACCGAACTGAACTAAGAGCGCTTTACTTATCAAAATCACAAAAAAGGAGACTGTAAGTAAATAAAAAAGAGTCTTTTTTTACCTACACTCTTGAATACTTATACTCTATATAGAGAATATGATATATATTAAAAATTGGGTATGTGCCATTTTCAATTTTAATTTATTTCAATGGATCCCTTCTTATTGCTCAGAGACGAAGTAATAAATAGGGATGACAGGATTTGAACCCGTGACATTTTGTACCCAAAACAAACGCGCTACCAAGCTGCGCTACATCCCTTTGGTAATTTATTTATAATGTTATTGTAAAGAATACCCGTTTTGTTTTCCACATACACATACTTTATTTCAGTTTTTCCATTCATATCCATTATTATTTTTTTCCATTATTATTTTTTTCTTTTTGATCTGATATCCTATATTATATAATAAAAAACTTACGCAAATTTCCTCAATGCTCGCGAAAAAGAAAAGGGAGGGGCATCTTTTTTTAAGAAAAGGATATAAAATTGTTGTACCTTTTATTTTAATTTGAATTAGAGATTCCGCGTACAAAACAAATCCAAGTTGACTTGAATTACATAGAATCGGATTCTATATCTATTATCATTATGTATTAGAATAAAAAAAAAGAATAGTTATTACAATATAAAGAAACAATAAACAATAAAGAAGGAGGATTCAAAACAAAATGCGCGATCTAAAAACATATCTCTCCGTGGCACCGGTAATAAGTACTCTATGGTTTGCGTCTTTAGCAGGCCTATTGATAGAGATCAATCGTTTTTTTCCAGATGGATTGACATTGCCTTTTTTTTCATTCTAGTTATCAACGCGTGGGGGAGAGGGATTAGAGATACAATTAAATATCTGTCCCTATGACTCCCCTCTTTTATTTTTTATTTAATTTGAATAAGTTAGAAAAGAAAAATCAACTTCAGTAAAACTGGGAACTCGGGATCCGCGCTTCCAGTAAATTACCGTCAATTAAATTCAAATTCAAAATTAAGAGAAGTGAGGTAGAAATGTAGTAGTTAGTGCAATAGTATTCTACAAGACGCTTAAATGAATTACTGTGATTCTCATCGAAACTTTTAATTGAGATAGAGTTTAAAATCTTTGTATTACTTATTATTACTATAATTAGAACTATATTAGTTGCAATGAAATTTAGTTGCAATGAAATTTTTCATAATTTGGATTTCGAGTTAGCAACTTCACTTCTTTTTCCTTCCTTTCTTCGTCACTTCAGATCGGAAAATAGCAGAGTTGAATGAATAAAAAATTCCAAAATCCTAAGGAGGTTTATGGCCAAGGGGAAAGATGTTCGAGTAAGGATTATTTTAGAATGTACGGGTTGTGTTCGAAAGAGTGTTAATAAGAAATCAACAGGCATTTCAAGATATATTACTCAAAAGAATCGGCACAATACGCCCAGTCGATTGGAATTGAAAAAATTCTGTCCCTATTGTTCCAAACATACAATTCACGGGGAGATAAGGAAATAGATGGAATCGATCGCTTGCGTGTTACTTTTTCAAAAGGAAGATTAAACTGATATAAAGAACATATTTTATTTTATATATTTTTTTTATATATAATAATATAGTAGAGAATAGATAGAGAATATAATAATAGAGAGTATAGAATCTTATCGAATATATAATATCTTAATATCTTACCTTACTATTAGAATATATTATCCTATAATATATTATAGTAATATATATTCGAAATTCGAATTCCATCTAATTTAATTCTATATAAATAAATAGGTTTTATTTTAACGATATATATTAAATATATAGCGAAATATATTCGATTGAATATTGAATAGGAATAGAGTCTATTAAATAATAAATAATTAAATATTAATTATTTTAATTATTTAATTAAATTGAATAGAATTAAAAATAGAATTAAAAAAAATATTCAATATAAAAATATTCAATATATAATTAAATATATATATATAAATAGAATTAAATATATATCAAAGATAAAAAAAATATTCAATATATATTCAATACTCTAACTATTAAATATAAAATAAACAAAAAAATCCTATTTCTGAATTCGAAATCATTTTTGATCCAATTGAACGAAATAGGATTTTTGAAATTTTGAAATAAGGAATAAACAAACCATGGATAAATCCAAACGACTTTTCCCTAAGTCCAAGCGATCTTTTCGTAGGCGTTTGCCCCCGATCCAATCGGGGGATCGAATTGATTATAGAAACATGAGTTTAATTAGTCGATTTATTAGTGAACAAGGAAAAATATTATCTAGACGGGTGAATAGATTGAGTTTAAAACAACAACGATTAATTACTATTGCTATAAAACAAGCTCGTATTTTATCTTTGTTACCTTTTGTTAATAATGAAAAACAATTTGAAAAAAAGCGAGTTGGGCACTCTAACTACTGATCTTATAACCAGCAAAAAAATAGGCTTACTCAAATTGAAATTTGATCAAAATTCCAATTCGAATTCAACCATAGATTGAAGTTTTGTTCAAAAAATTTGAAAATCACAAATTTATTTTCGTGTCGTAAGAAACAAAAAAACGACTTGGGGGAGACGAAATGTTTTTTTTGTTTTTTTTTTTTTTTATTGAATGTTTTGTTTAGTTTGACTACTTTACTTGATCATATTATCATCATATTTTATTGTACGAATTTCTATTCTACCTTCCCGGAATTCATTTTCAAGAAATTCAATTCCGTGTAAAAAATTCTATGGATTCCTTCCAATTTCCTTATTTTCTAATGTCATTGGAAATCGTATAAAGACAATTCCTATTTAATATGGCTATTTGTGCAAGTATTTTACGATTAAGAACCAATTGTCTTTTGTACAGATTATTTATTAATCTACTATAACTATAGGATACCTTATTTCTATTTCCGCGAATTACTGCATTTATCCGAGTGACCCACAAACGACGAAAATTTCTTTTCTGTTTATCTCTATCCCGATGGGCCGAAACCAAAGCTCTTATTTTTTGTTGAGTAATACTTCGAGTAAGTCTTGAATGAGCCCCGCGAAAGCTTGATACGAATAAACGAATTTTTGTTCTACGTCTCCGGGCTATATATCCTCGTCGAATTCTGGTCATTGAATACACGAAACTTTGATGAATAACTAATCGGTTTCGTTTCTTTCAGTTATTCTTTTTCCCCTTTATCTATAATAACAAAACGGATTTTTCCAATGTATAAAATAATAATTCCAAAGGCTTTTGCTACTATAACCTTCCCAACCACGATTTTTTCTTTTTCTTTTTTTTTTTTTGAGACATTTCATCTCGAAATAAGAATAAGAAACTGTATTGATATTAAGTCTTAAAGACAAACAAAAATAGAATAAATAAAAATAAGCAATAAATAGAAATAGATAAATAAATAGTGGGTTCCATCGTTTCTATGGTTATTTCTTAAACGGTGAGGTCTTCTCTATACACCGGAGCCCCCTCCTGCATTTAATCATTTAATCAATGCTATTGTTAACGTGTACAGTTCACATTCTTTTGCTCTACCTATGAATTATCCAGTAATAGGTCTTTCACAAGGAAATCTATCTATATAGTAACGGTATTTAATTATGAGGATTAGCTAATTCGTTGACCTTCTTAGTCCGCTCTTGCAAGAGTAGGGGCATAAATTTTCAGCCTTTTTTGAACTTTTAATAAGATTTTCCCTGCTTAATGGATAATCATTTGTTACCAATGGGAAATTCTTTCTTCTTTTAAATTGAAAATTGAGGTGATTAAATTTGCACCAATGAAACCATAAATTTGATACACAATAGACGAATCTGATAGATCTTTTTTTTTTTTTTGATAATGAAGGGCATTCTTTTATTCTATCCTATTCATCCGTACTGACACGGATAGCAGAAAAATTTTTCCTTTCTTTTGTCCAAGCTGATGATCTAAACAAGTCGCACATACACCCTAGTACATGTTCCTCGGCGCTGAGGGCATCCCCCAAGAGCGGGGGATTTGGTAACATTTCTAATTGGCTGTCTTGTGTTTCTAATAAGTTGTTTAATAGTTGGCATCGTGAATCGTATGCATAATGGGCTGGTTTAGATCGATCGTAACCATATGATTCTGAATTTTTTTTTTCTACTAATAGAATATTAGTAATAAATATTCTAATTAATTACTAGTAATTATTAATTAAATAAATACTATAATATTCAAATTTTTAATATTAAATTTTTAATTCCGCTACCGGTAAGAAAAAAATATCAAATCGCGATTTGCATGAAATTCCTGTTATTTCTTATGCAACTGCTACAAGATCAACAATTCCATGAGCTTGGGCTTCTGTTGCTGACATAAAAACATCTCTTTCCATGTCTTCGGATACAACCCATAAGGGTTTTCCTGTTCTTTGTGCATAAATCCTTGTGATCATTTCACGCAGTTTCAGTAGTTCTTCTGCTTCCAGGACAAATTCTGCTATTTGTGCCTGATAAAAACCAGCAATAGGTTGATGAATCATTACCCTGATTATATAAGAACAAAGGGTTTATTCTATCTCTTAGAATATAAAAAATAATAGAAATATAATAAATAAGAAAGTGCCGGGAAGAGGTAAAAAAGAATAAGAAAAGACGATAGAATTGAAGAACCGTACATGCATTGTTATTGTTTGTGTATTGCATACGGCTTCACATTAGAATTCACTTTTATTTTACCTTTCAGCGAAAAAAAAATCTAGGCTTAAATCAGTAAATGATCCAATAACCACCCTTTCTTTTGGAAGAGGTAAAAAGCAAAAATACTATGGTGGTCCCGTTGCTTTATTTTATTAGTGATTTAGCAATCCCAAAGTTTCTTTTTTTTATTTGAAAAAAAAAAGATTCTATTATTCTTTTTTTTGTACTCTTTGATAACATAAATAGTGTTAAGAGCCCTTCGGTGTGAAAACAAAAATGTTTGTGACGCTGAAAGAGGTCCCTGATAGAATAAAATCAGAAATACCCTTAATATCCCATACGACTCTTTCGATACATAATCTAATGTTTAAAAAAAATTTCTTATATCTATATCGAATTCGAAATGCCATGCTATTATTACTTAATATTTCTATTTCATATGGCGAAGGCATAGTTTTTTTCTTTCAAATAAAAACTCATTGGCGCCAAGCATGAGGGAATGCTAAACGTTTGGTAATTTTTCCTCCAACCAGAATAAAAGATCCCATTGAAGCAGCTAATCCCATGCATACTGTTTGTACATCTGGTCGCACAAATTGCATAGTATCATAAATAGCTATTCCGGGTATTACCCATCCGCCAGGCGAGTTTATAAACAAATACAAATCTTTGGTCTCGCTCTCTATACTGAGATATACCATAAGACCAATAAGTTGATTCGAGATTTCACTATCAACACCTTGACCTAAAAAAAGTAATCTTTCTCGATAAAGTCGGTTGATTAGGATAAAATTCTATCCTCTAGAAACCGTACATGCACCTTTTGATGCATACGGTTCACAAAAAATCACCAAAATAAAGAATCAATGTTTAGATTCCAACCCTCCTTTTTTAATACTCAGTACCTTTTAACCTTTATTTTGAATGAGAGGGGGCTTTTCTTCTATTTTTTAAGAAAGATTGGTTTTGACGCGTTTACTTAATAAAAAAATTAATTAAACTTATCAAATTAACTTGTTATTGATATATTCGTTCATTGTGATTGAATTCAAATCACGATGGCATTCTCTTGTTCCTGAGTGGGCTTCTTCAATTCTTTTAGGTTTGTGCTCTACTCCGAGTAAAGGTCTGCCCGATTTTTATTTGCACATATAGGGCAAATGCTTTAATACCGCGTCTTTTTTTTAGAACTTCTTTTTTTGTTAATTCAGTTGAGGTTTCTGTCAAATATCAAATATTTGACGTATTCATTATATTATTATATTTGACTGAATATGATTTTCAGTTCGAATCAAATAAAAATTTATAAACAAATTGCTAATATAGAATATGATACAAGTAATAATCATAATAGATATATTACCAATTGGGTTTTCTAAACGGAGTCTGAATACTTCATTTTGTTGGTCTAAACAAGGCAACCATAAATTATTCTAATTGATAATATTAATTTGAGTACCTCAAAAGCATAGATCTAATTGAACTTGATTGCACTTCACGCTCCAATTTTTTGATGATTTAATCAATTTTTCTTGGGCGAAACAGAGGGATATCTCAATCGGGTGAGAGAACGGGGTAATTCCGTATGACCCAATATATCTGACAAGTCGCACTATAAGTCAATCCAAAGTGAATCGTCTTCTCCCGGATGTCGAAAAGGGACTTTTGGAACACCAATAGGCATTAAATGAAAGAAAAAAGATTAAGTACTCTATTTCACTTTGATATGAAAACGTAACAATGAATTTTTGTTTTAAGAATATTGACTTTTATAAATTATTAATCTTTTTTTATAATTTTTTAATATTTTAGTAATATTTTGTACTATTTTATGCGTGGATTTCTATTTCTAAAAAATAGAAAAAATAAATATATATAATTAAAGGAAGACAAAACCAATAGAGTCAAATTATTACGAATAAGTCCTTTGACTGATGAACAAATCTCTCTGTGTTCGCTCATATAAAATGGAGTTAGCTACCCGTTGCGTATTGGTACTTATCGGGTATAAAATAGATTTGCTTCTCTTTTTTTGTTCCTACAAACAGACTTGTTATATTATTACTAAAATACTACAAAAAAGAATAGAAAAAAAATAGTAATTTTTTCTCCACTTAAAAAGGGAGATCCATAACATAGTTTTTGCACAGTGCAATAAAGTTACATAGTGTTTATTTTTCGTGAATAAAGGGGTATTTCCATGGGTTTGCCTTGGTATCGTGTTCATACCGTCGTATTGAATGATCCCGGTCGTTTGCTGTCTGTCCATATAATGCATACAGCGTTGGTTGCTGGTTGGGCCGGTTCGATGGCTCTATATGAATTAGCAGTTTTTGATCCCTCTGACCCCGTTCTCGATCCGATGTGGAGACAAGGTATGTTCGTTATACCCTTCATGACTCGTTTAGGCATAACCAATTCGTGGGGTGGTTGGAATATCACAGGAGGAACTATAAACAATCCGGGTATTTGGAGTTATGAAGGTGTGGCTGGGGCGCATATTGTGTTTTCTGGCTTGTGTTTCTTAGCAGCGATTTGGCATTGGGTGTATTGGGATCTAGAAATATTTTTTGATGAGCGTACAGGAAAACCGTCGTTGGATTTGCCCAAGATCTTTGGAATTCATTTATTTCTCTCAGGAGTAGCTTGCTTTGGGTTTGGCGCTTTTCATGTAACCGGATTGTATGGTCCTGGAATCTGGGTCTCCGATCCTTATGGATTAACTGGAAAGGTACAACCAGTAAGTCCAGCATGGGGTGTGGAAGGTTTTGATCCCTTTGTTCCGGGAGGAATAGCTTCTCATCATATTGCAGCGGGGACATTGGGCATATTGGCGGGCCTATTTCATCTTAGTGTCCGTCCGCCCCAACGTTTATACAAAGGATTACGTATGGGAAATATTGAAACTGTCCTTTCCAGTAGCATCGCTGCTGTCTTTTTTGCAGCGTTTGTTGTTGCTGGAACTATGTGGTATGGTTCAGCAACTACCCCAATTGAATTATTTGGTCCCACTCGTTATCAATGGGATCAAGGATACTTCCAGCAAGAAATATATCGAAGAGTTAGTGCCGGGTTAGCCGAAAATCAAAATTTATCCGAAGCTTGGTCTAAAATTCCCGAAAAATTAACTTTTTATGATTACATTGGCAATAATCCTGCAAAGGGTGGATTGTTCAGAGCGGGTTCGATGGACAACGGGGATGGAATAGCTGTTGGATGGTTAGGACATCCTATCTTTAGAGATAAAGAAGGGCGTGAACTTTTTGTACGCCGTATGCCTACTTTTTTTGAAACATTTCCAGTTGTTTTGGTAGACGGAGATGGAATTGTTAGAGCTGATGTTCCTTTTCGAAGGGCAGAGTCTAAGTATAGTGTCGAACAAGTGGGTGTAACTGTTGAGTTCTATGGTGGTGAACTAAATGGAGTCAGTTATAGTGATCCTGCTACTGTCAAAAAATATGCTCGACGCGCTCAATTAGGCGAAATTTTTGAATTAGATCGTGCTACGTTGAAATCCGATGGTGTTTTTCGTAGCAGTCCAAGGGGTTGGTTTACTTTTGGACATGCTTCGTTCGCTCTGCTCTTTTTCTTCGGACACATTTGGCATGGTGCTCGAACTTTGTTCAGAGATGTTTTTGCTGGGATTGATCCAGATTTAGATGCTCAAGTGGAATTTGGTGCATTCCAAAAACTTGGAGATCCGACTACAAAAAGACAAGTAGTTTGATACAATCTTTGATCTCTTAGTTTTGGCCTCTATTTTATTTTTGTGATTTTAGTTTAGATAGGGTATGTAGATATCTTAATTTGAATCGCCACCCTTTAGTTTGAATTTTGGTCTTTTTTTATCCAGGAGACGCTCCAAAATAAACAGGTATGAAAGCTATAATTGTAAACCACGATTGAATTTATGGAAGCATTGGTTTATACATTCCTTTTAGTGTCAACTTTAGGAATAATTTTTTTCGCTATTTTTTTTCGAGAACCGCCTAAAATTCAAACTAAAAAGGTAAAATGATTTTTTAATATCTTAATTGAAGTAAAGAGGTAAAGAACCTCCTAATACTGGGAGGTTCTTTACCTCTTTTAGTCCCCGTGTTCCTCGAATGGATCTCTTAGTTGTTGAGAGGGTTGCCCAAAAGCAGTATATAAGGCATACCCAGTAAAACTTACAAGTAAACCAGATATAGAGATGGCGACTAGGGTTGCTGTTTCCATTATTATATGATTTCAAGACCCCAATGGATCTATGATAAGATCATTTATTTACAACGGAATGGTATACAAAGTCAACAGATCTCAATTAATACAAATAGGATTCAATTTATGGCTACACAAAGCGTGGAGGGTAGTTCTCGATCTGGTCCAAGACGAACTGTTGTAGGGGATTTATTGAAACCATTGAATTCCGAATATGGTAAAGTCGCCCCTGGATGGGGAACCACTCCTTTAATGGGTATCGCAATGGCTCTATTTGCAGTATTCCTATCTATTATTTTGGAGATTTATAATTCTTCCGTTTTACTAGATGGAATTTCAATGAATTAGATTTATAAGAAACAATAAGGCCTAGCTTTTGAATACAAAATGAAACATTTTTCTCTCGGATTTTGTATTCTATATTCTATTTTCATAGTTCGATCGTGAAATTTATTTCTGTATTTCTGGAATATGAGTGTGCGACTTGTTAGAATTGATCCTATATGATAGTACAGACAGTGGGTCTGTCGTCTTGATAGAGATGCTTTTATACCTCGTCAGGTATTTATTATAGTATCTGTAGCACGAAATATATGAAATAGATTATAGAACTATGATTCATACTGAATATTCAGATCCCGTGATCGGACTCCACAAAATTTCAAAGAGTTAGAAGGTATAAATTGAAAGATTTTTCTTCTTTCAAACTCTTTATCTATGTTTGATCAAAGGAGAAACCTTTCTTTGGATTTTTGCTGATTCTATTTATTGATTGAATAAGTGATGATACAACGGTTCTTACTCAGAGAATCTTTGGGCTTAGTTTGAAAGTTTTATTAAAAAAATCATCGTGGTTCTAGTACGAATCTGAGGTTTCAATCGGTTTCTAGGATTGTAACAAGAAAATTCCTATCAAAAATAAAGAAAACAATAAAATAATAAGGCTACATTCCATACAAATATATTACATAAAAATACTAAATCAAATAAAAAAAATGGGTAAATAGAAGATTCAAGAGGCCCCTAACAATCAACACCAAAAAGGGAATGAGCCGACTTGATATTTTGATATTATAACCACAAAGAAGAGAAGAGTTTTCGAATTTTTCTTTTTTCGTATGGTCAAAAAAAACTCTTGAATCATAGGATTAAGAAGTTTTTCTATTAGACATATTTGTTTGAACTAGTATTTTGGTGGTTCGTTTTGAGCCGTACGAGATGAAATTCTCATATACGGTTCTTGGAGGGGGGTCTTTCTGGTTTACCTATCTCAATAAAGTCTATGATTGGTTTGAAGAACGTCTCGAGATTCAGGCGATTGCAGATGATATAACTAGTAAATATGTTCCTCCTCATGTTAACATATTTTATTGTTTAGGAGGAATTACGCTTACTTGTTTTTTAGTACAAGTAGCTACGGGGTTTGCTATGACTTTTTATTACCGTCCAACCGTTACTGAGGCTTTTGCTTCTGTTCAATATATAATGACTGAAGCGAACTTTGGTTGGTTAATCCGATCAGTTCATCGATGGTCGGCAAGTATGATGGTTTTAATGATGATCCTGCACGTATTTCGTGTGTATCTCACTGGTGGTTTTAAAAAACCTCGCGAATTGACTTGGGTTACAGGCGTAGTTCTTGCTGTATTGACA